CATTTTATGTTAAAACAAATCCTTTCTCTTATTTTTGTGGGGACCCTCTTTTAGAATTTAGAAAGTTTTTTTTAGAAAGATTATCCTTGTCTCTGTTTATGTCTCGGATTGGAACAAATCACTATAATTCGCCCGCGCCTACGGATCAGTCGACATTTTTCACAAATTTTACGAACGGAAGCCCTTATTTTCATATATCTCACCTCACTCCTTATCTTAATTTCGAACCTATTATTTTATTTGGAAGAAAAGAAGTCTCTTGTATTTTTGAACTTTGAATTGTATCCCTATGAAAGGAATGTTTTCCAAAATCATTTAATCGCTCGAATCTTTGCTGCGAAGTCTATAAATTATGCGTCCCCTGGTTGAATCATACCGACTTATTTCGATTTTGACTCTATCTCCCGGTAGTATCCGTATAAAGCTGCGCCGGATCCTACCTGAAATATAACCTAGAATTATATCTTCATTATCTAAACGGACCCGGAACATACCGTTGGGAAGTGATTCAGTAATTAAACCTTCATGAATCAATTTTTGTTCTTTCATTCCAGGTAACCCCCCTTGAAGTATCAACTAATGGAGGAAGAGTTATATAACTCACTTTTCCTCTCTATTTCACAAACAAATAGGAAGTTAGAGATAAAATCAGGAGACCAGAGTAGGATCACCATATATAACACAAAATTTCTCCTCCAATTCTTTCTAGTCGAGCTTCTCGATCTGTCATTATGCCTTGAGAAGTAGAAAGAATTACAATCCCCATTCCGCCTAAAATCTTAGGAATTTGTTGATAGTTGGAATAGATTCGTAAACCCGGTCGACTGATACGTTTTAAAATAGTTCTATATATTCCTTTCCTAGTTCTTCTATGTCGCAAGGTTGAAACCAAGAAATATTTGTTACTTTCCTGATGTTTTCGAACATTTTCAATAAAACCTTCCCGTAGGAGTATTTTAACAATGTTTTCGGTTATATTAGTAGATGCTATTCTAACTGTTCCGTTTTTACCCATGTCAGCATTTCTTATAGAAGTTATTATATCAGCAATAGCGTCTCTACTCATGACGAATTAAAATTATTGTTACTTTCTAATTTTGATATAATCAACATGTTTTTTGCTTGAATTATTCTATTTTTCAAAGTATATGCGTGAGACACAATCTATTAATTTGATCTATTTCAGATATCCAACTATAACTATATCATAATATAATCTACTAGTATTTATAATACTTCGGGCGCTAATGAAATTATTTTAGTAAAATTTAACTGTCTCAACTCCCGAACAATTGCACCAAAAACTCGAGTTCCTTTTGGATTTCCTTCTTGATCAATGACAACCGCTGCATTGTCATCATATTGTATTATCATACCGTTGTCACGTTTGAATTCTTTACGTGTACGTACAATTACAGCCCTAATTATTTCTGATCTTTCTAGAGGCATATTAGGCACTGCTTCTTTGATTACAGCAACAATAACGTCACCAATATGAGCATATCTGTGATTACCCGCCCCTATGATTCGAATACACATCAATTTTCGAGCACCGCTATTATCTGCTACATTCAAAAGAGTCTGAGGTTGAATCATATCATTTTTATTTGAATCTGTTTTTTCAATGCAAAGAATAAGGAAAAAAAGAAATAATATTTGTCTAGAAACCATAAATAAAAGAAATTAAGTAAAGCGTGGTTATTTTTTCATCCTTAATACCCCTTTCGCTTAGTTCTACATCTCTATCCTGAAATAACAAATTGAGTTCGTATAGGCATTTTGCACGCGGCTATTTCAATAGCTGCTCTGGCTACAGTTTCCGATACTCCGCCCATTTCATAAAGTATTCGGCCTGGTTTAACAACGGAGACCCAATATTCGGGGGATCCCTTCCCTGAACCCATACGTGTTTCCGTAGGTCTTACTGTAATGGGTTTGTCGGGAAATATACGTACCCATATTTTTCCACCACGACGCGCATATCGTGTCATTGCTCTGCGCCCCGCTTCTATTTGTCTAGCTGTGATCCAAGCGGGTTCAAGTGCCTGAAGAGCGTATCTGCCGAAACAAATATGATTGCCTCGACAAGATATTCCCTTCATTCTTCCTCTATGTTGCTTACGAAATCTGGTTCTTTTGGGGTTATAGTAGATGGTTCTTTCTTAATCCCATCTCTACTACAGAACCGGACATGAGAGTTTCTTCTCATCCAGCTCCTCGCGAATGAAACGATTCAATAATATTACAGATATGCATGTATTTAATTTCATAAATAATAAATCTAAATTAAGTAATGGGATTTCATTGATATTGAATTTTTTACATGGTAAGCTGTATATTTAGACGTCTATATTTATAGATATAGATAATGCTTCTTTTTTTTTATTCCTACCAAATCAAGCAAGACAATATTGTGATTGTGAAATCCAATAAAAAAAGAAGGGTTTCGCGGGCGAATATTGACTCTTTACTGCTTCATTCTTAAGGCCAGTCCGCGACTTCTCAGAGTAAATCAACTTGTTCTTGGTTCGTTTCGCCATCCCACTCAATGAATAATTAGGATTAGTTTTCAATGAAATCCTATGTAGTCACAGGTTTTGTCGTTCCCATAGCTTCTCTGTTAATGGTTAGGCCTGAACTCTGCAATGGAGCTCCACAAAAAATGCGTTTTTGAATTAATCTACTCAGTTTGTATTAACCCGAGGCTCTTTATTATTATTTTACTCAATAGTAATGCTTTATCACACTGCCTTTTATGAGGTGATTCATAGACCATACATATTGGAATCATATATCATTTATATTTTTGTTCTCTCTTTCTATCATCTTTCCATTTATCTATATCCCCTTTTTTTTGCTTCCACAAATAGAAAATAATATTTATAATAATAATGGAAAAAATTTCAGTTGTTACAACTATATGCTAGTTATATAGTGACCGTTTCCTGGGATCTTGATAATACGAAGCAATAAGTTGGTTATTAGTTTTTAGTTTATATAGTTAAGTTATAGTTATTAAGTTCAGAGTGGGGTTCCATCTTTTTTTTATCCCAATTCTAAACTATAAACTATACTATAAAAGAAAAAACTAACGAGTCACACACTGAGCATAGCAATTATACTAAAAAAGGTTAATCAATTTTTATTCAACCTTATAGAATTAGAATTGTTCGTTTTATTTTAGGGAAACCCAGATTTTGCATTTTTTGTTTGTTCTATTATAGGTCCTGGACAGAATGACAACCCAAATAAAGAGATCTATTATTCCTCATCTACAAATATCCAAATTTTTAAGCCTAATACTCCATAGATAGTTCGAATTGTATAGGAACAATGATCGATTTTAGCGCGAATTGTTTGTAGGGGAACCCTACCTTCTCTGATCCATTCAACACGTGCAATTTCTTTTCCGTCGATACGCCCCGCAATTTGCACTTGAATTCCTTTTGTGTCCGTTTGCTCAGTTAATTCGATAGCTTTTTTCATTGCTTTTCGAAATGAAACCCTATTTTTTAATTGTAAAGCCATATATTCTGCAAGAATATTAGGTTGTCCATAAGGTTTTTCAATTCTTGTGATAGCAATGTTGAGTCTCCGGTTCACAGAATTAAATCCTTTTTGTACATTCGTCTGTAATTCTTCGACCCCTCGTGCTCGACCCTCTATTAATAAATTTGGGAAGCCAACATGGATTATGACTTGGATCAAATCGATTCTTTTTTTAATTTCTATGCGTGCAATTCCTTCGAAACCTGAGGATATTTTTCTATTTTTTTGTACATAGTTCTTGATACAATTCCGTATTTTCTCATCTTCTTGTAGACCTGCGGAAAAATTTTTTGGTTGGGCGAACCAAAAGGAATGATGGTTTTGGGTTGTACCAAGTCTGAAACCAAGTGGATTTATTTTTTGTCCCATATTTTTTTATTATCTTTCCATTCTTTTTTTCTAAATAGAAATTTCAATTTTTTTAGATACATCTAAGATTTAGATTTCTCTTTTAATACAATTCTTATATGACAAGTTGGTCTTTTTATTGGAAAACTACGCCCTCGAGCCCTAGGTCTTAACTTTTTCACAAAAGAACCTCCATTTACTTCGGCTTTACTAATGAATGAATCCGCTTCGTTCAACCCCATATTATGACTCGCATTTGCTGCTGCAGAATAAACTAATTTTAAAATAGGGAAAGATGCTCGATAAGGCAAGAGTTCTAGTATCATAAGTGTTTCCTCATAAGAACGCCCACGAATTTGATCAATTACTCTTTGCACTTTGGAAACAGACATAGGTATATGTTGAGCTAAAACTTTGACTTCTTTTTCTCTACTTGAATATGAGTTTTTTATCATAAGATTGGTACCCCCACCAATATTAATATTTGTGATCCTCGTTCAAAATTAACGACGAGATTTATTATCGTTTCTCGCATGTCTCGCGAAAGTCAGAGTAGGCGCGAATTCTCCCAATTTGTGACCTACCATACGATCTGTTATATAAATAGGTAAATGTTCCTTTCCATTATGAATAGCGATTGTATGGCCAATCATTGTGGGTATAATGGTAGATGCCCGAGACCAAGTTACTATTATTTCTTTCTCCTCCCTCATGTTGAGTTTTTCAATTTTTCCCGATAAATGATTGGCTACAAAAGGATTCTTTTTTAGTGAACGTGTCACAGCTGATTACTCCTATTTTAAAGATTGGCATTCTACGTCCAATAGAATATCTCGATCGAAGTATGAAGGTAAGAATAAATACAATAATGATGAACGGAAAAAAGAGAAAAGCCTTTAGCTAGATAAGGGGCGGATGTAGCCAAGTGGATCAAGGCAGTGGATTGTGAATCCACCATGCGCGGGTTCAATTCCCGTCGTTCGCCCATCACATTATTTGAAATTCCAAAAATTCGATTTTAAATATTCCTATTTACGGCGACGAAGAATAAAACTATCACTATATTTTTTCCTTTTCCTACTTCTTCTTCCAAGCGCAGGATA